AAGAGCGGAAGTAGCCATGTTTGCAGCGCTTATGCCTGCAACGGAAAGAGCATTTGCGTATACGACATCTCATTCGGAGTGGGGATCACTCCTTTGGTTCAATGTAGGCTCTCTTTCTAAAGAGTGGTTTTGATACCCTCTCGTCACTCCCTTGCTTGACAGTGAGGGAATCCTAAGTACGTCATTTCACCAAGCAGTCCTTCCTGCACTGAAAGGGGGGAAGCATCCAATTCCATGCCTCCCTCCCTATTGAATGGAGTTGCCCTATTATTTTAATTTTCTGAAAGAAGTCCTTCTCTAACAAATCTACCAAGGAAAGATGCCACAAATCGGATTCTGTAACCTACTACCTTCGGGTTACTTTCCTTAATCCCAGAAGTGACGGAACTATCTTCCCTTCCGAAAAGAGCTAAATCGACTGGGGATCTTAGCAGCATCGCTTATTCCTCCAACGTCTTCTTCTTCTTAAATAGCAATAGCATCGGAGTCGTTCACAAGAACTGCCTATTCTATTCCGAAACCTAGAAAGCGAGAAAGAGAAGTCCTTTAATTAAGCAGAAGTGATCAACGAAGACCTAAGAGCGGATGGCGAATCCTTTCTCTCTTGGCTTGGGTTTACCTATATTAAAGAGATGGGCCTTGAGCCTGATCTTTCTTCTTTATCGCCAGGGTAGGCCTTGACTTTTGCCGGGGACTTTGTTGCCGGGTCTCCCCCCCTACTTCTCTTTCTCCAATAGCTCCTCACAGACTAGGGGATGAATCTCTAGACCTAAAAGCAGTTATATAAAGCACTGCTGCCACTTCCTTTGCTACCGGCTTCTTTCAGTTCGAAAGTGTAAATCAAGAGGCTAAACTCGATCTATCTTTCCGGCTTAGCCGAACTCCTCACCTGGGGTGACTGAAGGATATTCTGATTCAAGCTCTGAACCAAAGCGATTTTCTCTATTGTACCCTCATCGACATCTCCTTACGCTGATTCAATAGCAGCTGGGTCGTGAACAAGAACAAGAGCTGAAACACGTTCAAGCTCAAAGCTACTGGTTCTGTCATACTCTATTCTATTTCTTTCTACTCTCGAGTTACTGGCTTTCCTTTCGAGCAGACTAAGAAGAAGAAGAAGCCCACGGAGCGGTAGCAGCTACGACTTCTTCCTTCTGGGCTTACTTGCCAAGTCCAATAGCAACGGATTCTGTACCAGCAAACCATATTTCACCGGGTGTTCCCTCTCCGTTCTAGCTTTCTAAATAATATCGGTGCGGGAAAAACTACTAAATCAGTAAATCCGGGAGTTCCTGCCTTCCCCAGAGTTCTTCCTTAGAGGGTTGGCACAAAAGCAGCAGATATTTTCACTAATAGCAAAGAATTCCATTTCCTCGAACCAGATTCTATTAGATCTTCCTATACCGTAATTCGCTAATCTCGATGAAAGAGCAGGTAACTACATAAGGCAGCTTTCCCCGCTCTGTCTTCTCTACGATTTACGGGTACTTACTCGTGCACGGAATCAAACAAGAGGAGGTTGCCTGATGGGACATCTGCTAGTGTGAAACTTGCTACTGGAATGCACAAGAAACAGAGTGGGAGCTGCAAATGGAAAGAGAACGCCGGCCCAAATCAAGAAGAAAGAAAAAGTCCACTCAGGATGCGATAAAGGTATGAAAAAGGTGACCCTGAGGCCTTGGTGAACCTACAGGGAAGTTTGAATACTACGTTCTCCACTCGAAAAGGAAAGCACCCGTAGCGGAAACAACCACTCAGACGCAAACTCCTCCCTTAGGGGAAGATCAAGTGTCTATTCCTTTCACAGAATCAAGCTCGCCGAATCGGAATAATCAAAGTGAAGCTTCAAGTGCAACACCTCTGCCTGAACCTATAGTAGAATCTCCACCTGGAGGTTATGATGAAGACACGGAATATAGCTGAGGTAGGATAATACCGCGAAAAGTGCCTTGTTGAGCAAGGATTTAATAATCTGAAGATAGAATGCGGTCAACCACAGCCTGGTGCACCCGCTGGGTCAACACAAAACCCTTTCCATGAGTACTTCGAGCAAGATTATCACGGAATGGATGCTTGGGATTACATTGATAAACACTATGGCACACCATCACTGACCGAACAAGGCCGCATTGAGCAGTGTCATAAAGAACAAACAACTGAAGATTGGGAGAAAGGAGTAGACCCATCTTGGCTCGACGAACTCCTCGTAAAGTATCCTGAAAATGATTATCACGGGCACCCAAGACTATGCGGAATATTGCCAGAGAAAGCAGCTTAACTCCTCTTCATTCGAGGCTCGACCGCCACAACAATTCAACAGTGAAGAAGCTTTACCAGAAGTCAATATGATTACGGAAGTCAGACTTGAGGAGGAAACTGTATGGAAAGCACCAACAGCGCTTAAAAGCCCAACTAGTTTTCTACAAGAAAAGACGTGAAATGTGCCATTCGCAGCCGGATCAGTCTCATCTCTATCAACCTCTACCAACCTGGGGAGGGAAAGGACCATTGAGGAAGAGAAAGCGTCGTGCAGAATCTACTCAGAAATCTGTCTCTTTTCCTTTGAAGGTATGGGCTGATAACAAGTCTTATTACTCCCGGCAGCGAATCGCCGACAGGAACATAGAGTTAAAAACGGCCTGGGAACACCTATAGAGTGAAATCAGTCCTGGGAACACTCCTACACTCCATGGTAGCGAATCGAAGACAGGGAGAGAAGACGACCTTCACGACCGACTCCATGCTAGAGAAGCTAAAGTAGTATATTTGACAGGGAGAGATGAGAAAACCAAAACCAAGGAAGAAATCCCAATGGTAGTGATGAGAAATCCATGTCAGCGAAATCCGGAGATAAATCCAAACAGTAGGGAGAGAATCGAGGACAGGAAGACAACCGAACGGAGGAGGTTTTTTATATGGTAGGTAAATCCATACCAATGGTAGAGAAGCTAAAACCGGGAGAGATGAGTGAGAAGGAGAAAGGTCTTGTCTTCTAGGGTCTATCTATACAAGGGATATCATCGCATCCGCGAGTCAATTCCCGTATCCACATCTTCCTGTAGCTAGCTCTTTGAAAGACTGAATCGGACACCTATTTTATCGCCTCACCTTCACTACAGGATTATTTCTTTCGTACCTTTCGGGCAGGTTAACCTTGACGGAGATCGCTTCCTCCCTGTAAGCTCAAGCAGGAGCTCGTTCACTTCTCCTCGCCAGCTATCGCCTTTTTTTTTCTCGACCCCCATGAAACATTAAGTCGTGGAGTGCATAAGCCCATAAGCTACAGGGGCGAGCCTTAAGCTGAAGGGGGCGAATGGACTTTCGGTCAATGATCGAGTCTGTAAATAGGTCCAGCGAATTTGGTCCCACTCGGGATCAGGGATACTTCTAGCAATCAATAGATCGAAGGGGAACCGGCCGAAAATCTCAGTTGATCGGAAGCTCGCTCGGTCCAACCGAGAAAGTAGCTATTTATGGTCCCTGGGGCATCCTTCGGAGCGGGTGGGACAATGGAGATAGAATAGCTGTAGGTTAGGACACCCTATCCCTGAGGACAAAGAAGGACATGAGTTGTGCGTTGTATGCCCGCCTCCTCAATGACTCTACAGACACAACCCCCACTGACGTTAAGGGGCTTCTTCAGATCCTTCTCCCTCCTTCTTTAGTTACATACACCGTCGGTTCCTTCCCGCTTGCTTCAAGTTTGAATGCCCAAGGTTTAGAATCCATGTACAGTCCCAGTCACGAAGAAGCAGTCCCGTCCTCTCTTAATTAGATATCTCTATCTGTCTCGCCTTACCTTACTCTTGCAATTTCGTGTCCATGTCTGCTTTCTTGTTCTCAGATGCTACATAACGGCTCTTTAACGCATCCCCTATACGCTGCGGAATAACCCTCTTAGTACGAATCCCCTGCTAGTATGCCTCCCTTTCGTACCGATCGTCACTGTCTTTCCTTGATGACTCGGATCAATGAGACAAGGAGTTACTCAGAGCTGTAGTTAGGGCCTTTGCCAAAGGAATGGGACCCCTTCTAAGCGAGTCAATCCCAGTAGAGAGAGGAGGATCCGCCCTAAGGGTTAAATATCCTTTAATGGGATTGGATTGGCTGCTTCCAGCTAGAAGCACATCAGGAGGGCATCGAAAGTTTATCAAGCACTGCACCGGATTTTCCTTAATCCGAGTAGGCTGCACATGAATAGGCTCTTAGATGCGGCATTATCGCCATTGATGGAGAATAAGCGCTCTTGGAAGATATATAAACCATGAAAGGAGGGGAATACTACATATAAGATATAGTTAATGTACGAGCAGGAGAGAGTCAAAAGGCAGAAGAGGAATCGGTTGTGCTAGAATTAGATCTAACCGTATCCGGTCTTTCGAAAGAGAGTAAGCTCTTTTGTGAGAGTTCGGAAGAAAGATTTGCTAACTGTGAAATCATCTGCCCTGCTGTAAGAAGGGTAACTGCTTTCGTAGCAGCAGTAGCCGGTGTAAGCAATTGAATCATCATAAGAGTGAAGTTAGCAGGGCTGTCATCCCTTCCCTTGGATGGCCTAGCTGTTGGAAAAAGAAGAGCTGTGAACGTAGGAACTGTTGGCAATAACCGTTGGTAGAGTTCTTGTTTCCGGTGTAGATGTTATCAACTCGGTAAGGCGAAGAACAACCAAAATTCCCGATAAAATGAAAGATTTCGATTTCTTAATGAAATCGGATTGATGGACAGAGAATGGCATTTTTGCCATAGAAGAAGCTCCTGGTGGTTCAGTCAGGTAATCAGTAACCGTTGCTACCCTTGCTCGAGTTTGGGTAATTGTGAAATCATCCACTGCTCTCGTAACCCTTGCTTGGCTCTCTCCTGTTGATTATGCCTAATCTGATGGAGGAAGAACCGCGCTTAGAAATGTGAACGTAACCTTCGCTATTTCATCTCCGGCTATTGAGCCAAGTGGAAGAACTGATTGCACAATTGAAAGAATAGGCTCTGGTACTAATGACTTAACTGTTGATGGAAGGAACTGAACTTCAAGCTGGGGGGAACTGATTGACCATTAGTAAGGGCAGGAGTAGGCGGGATAACGGCTGTTGTTGTCGGAATAACTGCTGTTTAGCGGGATAAACAAAGCAAAGCCCCACCGATTCCCTTTCCTGACGCAGTCAATTGCACATAAATAGGATAGGAAGAGAAAGATCTGGGCGCTACGAGCAGGCATGCCATGCATAGTAAACTAAGAGAATAGGACGCATAACAAGAAGTGAGGGAAGCTAGAGCAAGCTTAAGCACAGAAGGAGCTGTCCTGGTCCTGTTAGTACAAATAGGCTGTTTGTGCCTTTTTCCTGTGAGGGATATTTTGTTTAACAGGTTTGATTTCGAGATGGGAATCATAGTAAGGCAAGGAAGGTTCTTTATCATTTAGTCTTCTTGGCGAGAGGGATTTCTTGCTAACGGTTTTATCCCGAAATGCCCGGATTGCACTAGTCTCAGGGACATGCCCAGAAAAGGCTGTTTTCGCACATTAATCACTAGTAGAAGAGGATGGCATTGAATCTGCTGTTCGAGAATCCGCAGCACATGAATATGAGTAAAAGGAACTGATTGACCAAGGTCTTATAGAAGGAGCTGCTTGAGATGGAAGTCCGCTAGTAAGAGGATTAGCTTCTAGAGTTGTGATTGCGCTTTCCCCATAGAACGCGGGGTAGTCGCTCTAAAGGGGAAGCTTGATGGCAGTGTGGAGGACTAAGGATAGAAAGAAAAAAAGGTAAGGAATAAGAGAAGGTAGGTGAATCGGACTAGGAGCGAATGCTTTCATGGTATGTTTTTGGGTTTCGGTAGCGAAGATGAAGAGGATCTTTCTTTGATCTAATAGATGTATAAAGCAGCTCTTGCTATAGTCGACTTTCCCTCTTGGGTGAAGCTCTTGTGAAAAAGGTTTCGGTGCTTCGGTTCGGTTGACCTTTCTTTGGCGATATCCTATTCTAAAGAAGAAGATCCCGTCTGGCTTTCTGCTTTCAAAGCTTTCACTAGGGTGAGGAGTCGGCATAAAGAGGTCTTTCCCGTGCTCGATGGGAAAAATAGCGTAATGAAGAGCCTACTTTCGTACTCAAGGGTTGAGACTTTCCTTCTGATATAGAATCCGAGACTCTTGAATCTGCTGGTCTTGCTGCTGCTCTCTTCTCCGCGAATAGGCCCTTCCCTCTGCTCTTGCAGCTTGCTTTCCCTCTGGACCTTCCTACCTAGCCAATTGAGATTCTTTTAGGTTTCAGAATTCCTGTACTGGGAGTGGGATAAGGCCTGGAAGTTTCTTTTTCTCTCTAGTTCCTCCTGTCTTTATAGGGCTTCTTCAAGGTTGGTCGTAGATCAGCACAAGATCTCCACCAGTTCGGCCTCGGCACAACCTGCCAAAGATTCGTTACCTGCCTCTGGTCCCCCACCGGGATCAGTAACCAGGTTTACGTAGTCTTCCCTTATCGAATGAAAAACCCTACTACATAGGATGAAGTGATGATTGAACTCGCTATGTCTGTTCGACCCCCCCTCTTAAGCCTCTTCTTCGTAATCAAGCCGAAGCAAGGGATTAGCTAGAAAGATTGTCTTTAGTGCCAGTAGTCTAAAAGCGGAAAGCAAGGCAAGGCATTAAGGCATAAAAGCCGGACAGCTGCCAAGCTGGACGAAGAGCTGCAAGCCAAGAGCTCTACTACTAACGTAAAGAAGGAGCCCCCCCCTTAATCCCCCTCGGGGGGAGGACAGCTCAGTTAGAGCAGGCCTTTACTAGATAGGGCAAGTCATAGATCTAGCTGCTGATAGATGCAGCGGTTATGGAGTTGAGTTAGGAGTTCTAGGTCCCGCATCTAAGTAGCTAAGGGCAGGTCCATCAGGTCAGGGCTATGTGTAAAGGGAAGCTAGCCTAGTAGTTAGAGTGACGCGCTAGGTTTGCTCTTCCTAGTGGTTGCTAGTGCTCGGCAGCTAGGGCTGCTGTTGTTAATTCAGGGAAGGAATCAACTGGCATTAAGAAAGTACGAATAAGCTTCAAAAAAGTCAGAATCTACTGCTTTAACTCTGTAAAGCAGCGGATTCTGTTCCGAGATCGGTAAAGTCTTTCAATTATCTCCTTGTGTAAAGTGGGATTCCGCACCCAAAGCCCAGCGGGTCAGTTCGTCCTTTTCCTCTTTGGTCAGTGTCCTGGAAAGTTATAAGTTTTCTCCTCGCCCAGGCGCCTTCTCCTTCCTGATGGAATGTATTTCTAGTCCGAAGTGCCAGCGCTCTTTCCCACGGTCTCTCCGGCTTTTCCTCGCCCTTTGACTGTTTCCGACTCTATTCTGTCTCTTTTTTCTTTAGTTCGGGATCCTGGAATATCCCAATGCCGGTGTGCCTTCCGGGTTACGACTTTCTTGAAGGAGGTGATTCCCAAGAAGGACGGCAAGGTTCGCTACTTTTTCTACTGGGTTTGTTCTTTCTTTTTCTCCTGATGCTATGGAACACCTTTCCTTCCGGCCACTAGAAGAAAGACTTGCTCGGAGCCTCCCATGTCTACCCATTCTGGAGGAGCAGTTGATTTAGCAACATGGATCTGGCTATGCGTCTGGAGGAGAGTTCCCATGGTGCGGATATGAGTTCTTTAGAATTTCTCGTCTACCACCTTTCTTTTTCAAGGTTGAGCTTCTTCAAGAAGTGGTCAAGAAAGAAACTGGAGTGAAAGGGGTAGAGTAAGCAGTTCCCTGACTATTTCATCGTCGTTGGTCCTTGAATGAAGGTAGCTTGCTGGAAATAGGTGCTTGACTCCCTATCTCTTTTTAGGTTGGCCTGTATTCGGAGTTTCCTTTCCTTTTCTTTTCGACCTTTTGGTATGTTGATGTCTCAAGGTTCCCAGTTCCTTCCTTGACCAGTTTCTTCCTCGAGCGAGATCCCCTCCGGTATTACGCTTTCTGATTCTCCCCCGCCAAAGATAGAGTCTCCATGGTCGCGCGTTCGAGCTCACTAAGTTGGATTGCCTACGGGTAGTGCTATTCCAATTGGTTCCAGGTAAGCAGCTGAAGCAACTGCTGGGGGTACCTATCCAACTGTCTCTGCCGCTGGTGGAACTGGATATCGATCCAACGGGTTCGGACGCGAGCGAAGGTTCATAATAAGAAATAAAGCTAAAACCAAGAAACATAATACGAAAACCAAAATAAGAATGAGGGTCCAAAGGAGAAGGTGATGTAAGTCCATTCTTTCTTGCATCATAGATAAGGTAAAGAAATTCGGGGGTTTCTCGGTCGCGTGCAATACCTCCGCCGCTTCATATCTCAATTAACCTCCACTTGCGAGCCTATACACAAGCTGAATGAGACAGTTAAGTCTATTTTATTTGGAAAATAAAACTCAGTGCGGTTACGGCGCAGCAATTACCGTTATCGCGCATTGTTTGCGCGATACCCGCAATGTGCAAGAACCGCTGTCACTAAAAAAGAAGCTAACTCAGTTCTTCAAATACAATGCGATCGGAGCTTGGACAAGACGATGAAAATGGGAAAGAAGGATTCAATCCAGCCCCTACGGCTACCTTGTTACGAACGATTCAGAGAAGGGATTCCAGAAAACCCTAAAACGAAAAAAACTGAACCTGGACACTTTTTTATTTGACTAAGCCCGGGCTTCCTACGTACCCGGGGGATCAAGTCGCTCGTAGTTCTTCTCGTTGCAATCTCTGGGGTGGGTCCTCCGGCCCGTACATATGGTTGTAGTTGGTTCGTTCCTTCTCTTCGAAAGTGATTTCTTCTCCTTGCGAATTTACCGGTCTATCAAAAATGTAGGGAAAGGTCCTTACCACTTTTCTGATGCAATTCCATACCGTCGCGAGAACTCTCCCCTCATCCAGCTTTGGTAGTCTTTTCCCATGCGGCAGAAGTCTATTCAGATGCATACTACTTACTATGCTGACGGGGAAACGCAGATTCACTCAAGACAAGTCGTTCGGGGGGGTGCGTCTGCACCCAAAGCGATGTTGCCCATGGGTAGTCGTCTCGAGGGACATTGGCAGATAAATTCTGCCGGTCCATCTGATGTAAGGAATTTAAACTCGAAGACCTCCAGCCGGCTCCTGCTAAGCTCGACGACCTGAGGGCCGACGTCCAAGACGAGCTGTTGGAAGTCAACCTGGGCACGGAAGATGAACCTCGGCCGACATACAAAAAAAGCAAGAACTTCTCACCAGAGATGGCCGATGCAGTCATGAACATACTTCACGAGTATCGGGACAGTTTCGCTGGGGACTACTCTGAGAGCATCAACTTCCGATAAAGGAGGGTTGAAGGCCATTCAAGCAGCCTTCTCGGCGCATGTCCCCAGAGATAGAGGTTAAAAGCGGCTGCTGGATGCGGGGTTTATCAAGCGGTATACCGATTGGCTCTCACACATTGTGCCGGTCATCAAGAAGAACGGCAAACTGCGGGTCTGTCTCGATTTTCTTAATCTCAACCTCGCGACACCTAAAGACGAGTACCCGATGCCGAAAGGAAATTGGAAGGCAGTCTCACTCTACCTCGGGAACATAAGAACGAGTTGTATAAAACGGAAGTAAACCACGATTCCTGCCCTACTGATAGTACACCTGACTTCTTGCTTTTAGACGTGAAGTCAGAAGGGATCTTAGACCCTCGGGATCCTGCACACATTGGCCGGGCGAGAGCTTTGATCGATCCAATCCGACAACAAGCGACCTGAAAGAAAGAACTCGAGTTTACGCTTTCTTCGTTCAGTCAGATTGGAGCTTATGCCGGTAGAAAATGGAGTCGAGTATACCGGGCCGCAGCCGGCTCCGCAAGAGATGACTCTCTCCCGGGGTGATACCCCGGACCCTACTAGCGATGTCGTTCCAATCCTCCATTCCTGAAGCGGGCTTTCACTCATTCTTGATAGGTTTTGTGGTGAACCGGGTCTTTTTGTTTACTCAACTCGGCTCAAGGTTAGATTTTGCTTCTATTAAGATATTTCTCAAAGCAATGAGTCTATTCAGATAGTTCTA